TTAATTATGTATGTACAATTTTATTAATTGATCTCAATTGATCCCTCGTTACTGCTCAGAAGATAAGTAATAGGTAGGGATGACAGGATTTGAACCCGTGACATTTTGTACCCAAAACAAACGCGCTACCAAACTGCGCTACATCCCTTTCAATTGGTCTACAGTGTCATTGTAGAGAATCCCTGTCTTGTTTTCCACATCTTTATTTCCTACATTGATATACCCAAACTATCTTATCATTTCTTCCTTCTTCCTTTTGGTCTCATATATCATATAACAAACATATAATATGGTAAAAGACTTATATAAAGTATGAAATAAATATAAAGTATGAAATAAATATGAAATCTACCACAAAAAATTAATATTTTTTAGGAATTTAAGGCGGAAATGGACGTATTTTTTTCTTTTAATAAATATCTATTTTGTACATTTCAATTTGAATTAGGAACTCCGCGTACAAGTGGTAAGTCATTAACTACATATACACATCCGGTCATATATGTATTACCATTATGTATTACAAATTACAATAAAATTACAATAACGAATACAGAAAGAGGAGTTTTTAAAATGCGAGATCTAAAAACATATCTCTCCGTGGCACCGGTAGTAAGTACTCTATGGTTCGGGTCTTTAGCAGGTTTATTGATAGAGATCAATCGTTTTTTTCCGGATGCGTTGATATTCCCCTTTTTTTCATTCTAGCTATTGATATGGGAAGGGGAAGAAGATTAGAGATACAATCAAATATCTGTAACTAATCCCTACCCCTCCCTTCTTTTTTTCTTTGTTTTTTCTTTTTTTCTTTTTTTACTTATTCTTTCTAAAAAAAAAAAAAACAAAGAAAAAGCGGTTTCACCCTCAGTGAAACTATGAACTCGGGCTCAGGCTCAAATTAAATTAATAATAGAATGGAAATGCGGTGGTTGGGGCAACAATATCATACAAGATACTTAACTGAAAATGAAATACTGTACGGCAATTAAAAATTATAAATATAGTTAGAAATCATTATATTACTTATTATTTATTACTATATTGATTGCAACAAAATATTTCTTTCATAATTTGATTTCGAGTTACCTGCTTCTATTTTTGTGTCCTTTCTTCTTCCTTGCTTCGGGTCGGAAAATTAAAGAATTGAGTGAATCAAAAACCAAAGGAGGTTCATGGCTAAGGGTAAAGATGTCCGAGTAACGGTTATTTTGGAATGTACCAGTTGTGTTCGAAATCGTGTTAATAAGGAATCAATGGGCATTTCCAGATATATTACTCAAAAGAATCGACACAATACGCCTAGTCGATTGGAATTGAGAAAATTCTGTCCCTGTTGTTACAAACATACGATTCATGGGGAGATAAAGAAATAGATCGAACCGATCGCTCGTGTGTCAGTCTTCCAAGGAAGATGAAAAATTACATATTATATATAACAATATATATATATAATTTATTTGAATTTATTTTTTAATTTATTTAAATATAAACAAATAAATATAAACAAACCAAATCCTATTTCGATCGGATCAAAGATGATGTAGAATTAAGAAATAGGATTGGGATTTTCAGGATAAGGAATAAACAAACCATGGATAAATCCAAGCGAATCTTTCTTAAATCTAAGCGATCTTTTCGTAGGCGTTTGCCTCCGATCCAATCGGGGGATCGAATTGATTATAGAAACATGAGTTTAATTAGTCGATTTATTAGCGAACAAGGAAAAATATTATCTAGACGGGTGAATAGATTGACCTTAAAACAACAACGATTAATTACTATTGCTATAAAACAAGCTCGTATTTTATCTCCGTTACCTTTTCTTAATAATGAGAAACAATTTGAAAGAAGCGAGTCAACCGCTAGAGCTGCTGGTCTTAGAACCAGAAAAAAAATAGGTTGACTCTTCAATTGAATTGAATCAAAATAAAATTCCAATCCAAACTCAAATGCGGATTGACGTTTTTTTTTTTGTTCGAAAAATCGTAAAATCGAAATGTCCTGTCGTAAGAAAAAAAATGGGAGAAGAGGAATAAATATTTTTTATTTAACGTCTTTCTTCATTTTGATGACTTTATCATATTTTATCATACTAATTTCTACTCTACCTTCCCAGAGTTCATTCTCCAGGGAACTCCATTTAAACTATTCCAACGGATTCCTTCCAATCTCTTTATTTTATGATCTCATTGGAAATCATATAAAGACAACTCTTATTTAATATAGCTATTTGTGCAAGTATTTTACGATTAAGAAGTAACTGTCTCTTGTACAGATTGTGTATAAATTTACTATAACTGAAGTATACTTTATTCTCGCGAATTACTGCATTTATCCGAGTGATCCACAACCGACGAAAATCTCTCTTTTGTCTACCTCTATCCCGATGAGCCGAAACCAAAGCTCTTATTTTCTGTTGAGTAATAGTACGAGTAAGTCTTGAATGAGCCCCTCGAAAGGTTGATGCAAATAAACGAATTTTTGTTCTACGTCTTCGAGCTATATACCCTCGTTTAATTCTGGTCATTGAATAAATGAAACTTTGATGAATAACTAATTGATTTCCTTTCTTTCAGTTATTCCCTTCCCGTATCCTAGTCTATTAATAACAAAACGGATTCTTCCAATGTATAAAATTTAAATTCCAATGGCTTTTGCTACTATAACCTTCCCGACCACGATTTTTTTTTTTTTTTTTTTTTCTAGGTGAAATGCCTAGAAAAAAATTGTATTGATATTAGGTATCAAAAACACATAAAACATAAAAGTAGTAAATATAAATGGATATAGTGGGTTCCATCGTTTCTATGGTTACTTCTTAAACGGTGAGGTCCTCTCTATACACCGGAGCCCTTCTTTCATTTAATCAATGTTATTGTTAACTTGTACAGTTCACACTCTTTGGCTCTACCCATAATTATCCAGTACGAGGTCTTTCACAATGAGATCTACTTATACAGTAACGGTATTTAATTATGAAGATTAGCTGAGTAGCTGACCCTGTTAGTCCGTTCTTGCAAGAGTAAGGCATAATTTTTCTGCTTTTTAAAATAGTATTTCCCCTGCTTAATGGATATCATTTGCTATCAATGGAGAATTCTTTCTCATCTTAAATTTAAAACGGAGTTGATTGGATTTGCACCAACGGAAACCATACATTTGATACCACAATAGAAGGATAGATCTTTTTTATTTTTAGATATTGAATGGAGTTCTTCCATTCTAGTCTATTCACTGGTACTGATCGTTGATACTGGATCAATTGTTTTCTTTCTTTTGTCCTAGCCCATGATCTGAACGAGTCGCACATACACCCTAGTACATGTTCCTCGTCGCTGAGGACATCCCCCAAGAGCGGGGGATTTCGTGACATTTCTGATTGGCTGTCTTGTGTTTCTAATAAGTTGTTTAATAGTTGGCATATTGAATCATATACATAATGGGCTGGTTTAGATCGATCTTAACCGGATGATTATGAATTATTTTATTTCTATATTAATAGATTAATGAATAGAATATTAAATCCGGTAAGAAGATAAAATCTCAAATCATCAATTCGTCTGAAATTTTTGTTATTTTTTCTTTTTTATTCAGTCGCTACAAGATCAACAATTCCATGAGCTTGGGCTTCTGTTGCTGACATAAAAACATCTCTTTCCATATCTTCGGATACAACCCATAAGGGTTTGCCTGTCCTTTGTACATAAACCCTTGTGACGGTTTCGCGCAGCTTCAAAAGTTCTTCCGCTTCCAAGATAAATTCTCCCGTCTGTGCCTCATAAAAAGAACTAGCAGGTTGATGGATCATTACCCTGATGATATAACATAATAAATGTTTATTCTATCTCGCATGATGATAAGGTGAAGAGATAAAGAATAATAAAATATATAATTGAACAACCGTACAGGCATCTTTTACGCATTGCATACGGCTCTATAATGGAATTCGTTTTTACCTTACTTAAATATCAAATAAATTAAATATAGGGTCTATCAGACTCGGGTTGGTAAATGGTCCAATAACCACCCTTCTTTTTGTTTTTGGAGTAGTTCAAAAATACTATGATGGCTCCGTTGCTTTATATATTTATTTCGTCTGTTATTTAGCAATCCCAAAGTTTCTTTTTTTTTTTTTCAAATAAAAAAACAAGATTTTTTTTATTTTCATATTCTTTCATAACCTAAATATTGTTAAGAGCCTCCCGGCGTGAAAACAAAAAAGTTTGTGACGCTGAAATAGGCCTCCCGATAGATTAGATAAAATCGGAAATACCTTTTATCTCATACTACTCTTTCGATACATAATTTAAGGGTTAAAAAAATTTATCATATCGAATTCGAAGTGCCATGCTATTATTACTTAATATTCATATTTCATATAGCGCGAAGGCATAGTCTTCTTTTTTCTCTCAAATCAAATAAAAAACTCATTGGCGCCAAGCGTGAGGGAATGCTAGACGTTTGGTAATTTCTCCTCCGACCAGAATAAAAGATCCCATTGAAGCGGCTAATCCCATGCATATTGTCTGTATATCTGGTCGCACAAATTGCATAGTATCATAAATAGCTACTCCGGGTATTACCCATCCGCCAGGAGAATTTATAAACAAATATAGATCTTTGGTATCATCCTCTATACTGAGATATACCATAAGACCAATAAGTTGATTCGAGATCTCGCTATCAACCCCTTGGCCTAAAAAAAGTAATCTTTCTCGATAAAGTCGGTTGATTGGGATAAAGTTGTATCCCTTAGAAACCGTACATGCACCTTTTGATGCATACGGTTCAACAAAAATAACGAAAAAAAAAAAAAGAATCAATGTGTAGATGTAGATTCTAGCGCTTTCTTTTATTTTATTTTCTTTTTCATACCAGGTATAAAAAGGGGCTTTTCTTTCATTTTTCAAAAAAGATGGGTTTTGGCCTGTTTTGTTTATCTATAAAAAAAAATTACTAAATTTATCTAACTAACTTTTCATTGATGTATTGTTTCATCGAGATACAATCTCAATCGCGATGTAATTTTCTTGTTCCTGAATGGGCTTCTTCAATTTTTTTAGGTTTATGCTCTACTCCGAGTAAAGATCCGCCCGATTTGGATTTGCACATATATGACAAATGCCCCAATACCACGTCCTTTTGCTACGACTTCCTTTTTACAATTTATTTCATGTCTTACAACAGATATTCAATGCATTCATCATATTACTCGATTGATTAACTGTTTGAGATCACTTCTATTATAAATATATAAAGAAATAGAATATGATAGAAATAGTAATCATAAATAGATTTTTTACCGGTTTTTTTCTAAACGGAGCCTGGATACTTCATTTTATTGGCCTAACCAAGATAACCATAAATTATTCTAATTGATAATATTAATCTGTATACCCTCCCGAAAAAATGGATCTAATTGAACTTCACGCTCCAAATTTTTGATAATTCAATCAATCTTTCTTGGGCGAAGGGGAGGATATCTCGATCGGGGAAGAGAATGGGGAAATACCATATGACCCAATATATCTGACAAGTCGCACTATACGTCAATCCACAATGCATCTTCCTCTCCAGGACTTCGAAAAGGTACTCTTGGAACACCAATAGGCATTAAATAAAAGAAAAATTAAGTACTATATCTCACTTTGATGTGAAAGCGTAACAATGGATTTAGTGTCCTACTAATATTGGCCTTTATCATATTTTATCCATAGATTGACTAAGTTTATAAAAAAAGATAAAGAAGACAAAATGAATAAAGGAAAATTATTACAAATAAGTCCTTTGAATGATGAACAAATATATATATGCATTCACTCATAGAAAATGGTATCAACTCCCCTACCATTGCGTATTGGTACTTATCGGGTGTAGAATAGATCTGCTTCTTTTTGTTCCTACGAACAAAATAGTTTCATTATTACTAAAAGTAATTGAAAAGAATCAAACAAATCAAACAAATATTAATTCTTTCCCCAAGATAATCCACTAAAAAGAGGGTCCACAGCATAGTTTTTTCCAATGCAATAAAGTTACATTGTGTCTATTTTTCATTGATAAAGGGGTATTTCCATGGGTTTGCCTTGGTATCGTGTTCATACCGTCGTATTGAATGATCCCGGTCGTTTGATTTCTGTCCATATAATGCATACAGCTCTGGTTGCTGGTTGGGCCGGTTCGATGGCTCTATACGAATTAGCAGTTTTTGATCCTTCTGATCCTGTTCTTGATCCAATGTGGAGACAGGGTATGTTCGTTATACCCTTCATGACTCGTTTAGGAATAACCAATTCATGGGGCGGTTGGAGTATCACAGGGGGTACTGTAACGAATCCGGGTATTTGGAGTTACGAAGGTGTGGCCGGGGCACATATTGTGTTTTCGGGCTTGTGCTTTTTGGCAGCTATCTGGCATTGGGTGTATTGGGATCTAGAAATATTTACTGATGAACGTACAGGAAAACCCTCTTTGGATTTGCCTAAGATCTTTGGAATTCATTTATTTCTATCAGGGGTGGCTTGCTTTGGTTTTGGTGCATTTCATGTAACAGGATTGTATGGTCCTGGAATATGGGTGTCCGATCCTTATGGACTAACTGGAAGGGTACAATCCGTAAATCCAGCGTGGGGTGTGGAGGGTTTTGATCCTTTTGTTCCGGGAGGAATAGCCTCTCATCATATTGCAGCAGGGACCTTGGGCATATTGGCGGGTCTATTCCATCTTAGTGTACGTCCACCTCAACGCCTATACAAAGGATTACGTATGGGAAATATTGAAACCGTCCTTTCCAGTAGTATTGCTGCTGTCTTTTTTGCCGCTTTTGTAGTTGCTGGAACTATGTGGTATGGTTCAGCAACTACCCCGATTGAATTATTTGGTCCCACTCGTTATCAATGGGATCAAGGATACTTCCAACAAGAAATATATCGAAGAATTGGTGCTGGGTTGGCTGAAAATCAAAGTTTATCTGAAGCTTGGTCTAAAATTCCCGAAAAACTAGCTTTTTATGATTACATCGGCAATAATCCGGCAAAGGGGGGGTTATTCAGAGCGGGCTCAATGGACAACGGGGATGGAATAGCTGTTGGGTGGTTAGGACATCCTATCTTTAGAGATAAAGAGGGGCGCGAACTTTTTGTACGTCGTATGCCTACTTTTTTTGAAACATTTCCGGTTGTTTTGGTAGACGGAGACGGAATTGTTAGAGCCGATGTTCCTTTTAGAAGGGCGGAATCAAAATATAGTGTCGAACAAGTAGGTGTAACTGTCGAGTTCTATGGCGGCGAACTCAACGGAGTCAGTTATAGCGATCCCGCTACTGTGAAAAAATATGCTAGACGTGCTCAATTGGGTGAGATTTTTGAATTAGATCGTGCTACTTTGAAATCCGATGGTGTTTTTCGTAGCAGTCCACGGGGTTGGTTTACTTTTGGACATGCTTCGTTTGCTTTGCTCTTCTTCTTCGGACACATTTGGCATGGTGCTAGAACCTTGTTT